ATATTTGTAGACGAAAAAAAATAAGAGTTTACGTGTCTTTAGAGCCTCCCATTAATGGAAATAAACCAAACAAAGAACGAGCTCTTTTTATCTTCAATCAAAACAAAAATGCGAAATTCCGCAATTCTATAGGGTTGAATAAAAATTCGATTGATTTTTTTTATATAATTGCTATGCTTAGTGTGCGACTCGTTGGTTTTTTTTAGGGCTAGGATTCAAAAAAATGGACCGTCTTGTAGTATGAACTAATAATTATAGCACTAATAACCAACTCATTGCTTCGTATTATCTGAATCCAAAGAACCAGTCACGATATAATATAGTGGTCATATCGTTGTAGCAACTGAAATTTGCATAAACATAAAAACAAAATCTGATTGTAGGTTGTGAAGTTCTAAGTTGTGAAAGAAAATTGAAAAGCATGCGGATAAATGGAAGGATGAGAGAAAGAGAGAAAGAAAATAACAATGATATAGGATTCCAATATGTAAGGTCTGTAAGTCATCTCATAAAAAACAGTGTAATACAGCATCAATAATGATTCATCCTTAACTAGATGAATCCGATCATAGAAAAAAAATCAAGAGCCCCGAGCCCGAGCCAATAAAAACTGATAAAATTGACTTAAGAAAAAATTTCATTTTCATTACGGGCTCCGTTGGAGAATTCAGACCTAACCATTAATCGAGAAGCAATGGGAACGACGGAACCCGTGAATAAACAAGATTCTATTGGAAATGAATCTTAATGATTTATTGGGTGGGATGGCGAAACGAACCCAGGAACGAAACTATTCTTTTATTCGTAGAGGTCATGAACTAACCCTACAACTGAAATAGATATTGAAAGAGTAAATATTCGCCCGCGAAAGGTTTATTTATTTTTTTTATTGGATTGATTCATTTTAATCGATCCGATATGGTAATGGTAAAGGGCAAAACAAAATAAAGATTTGTTATAACGATAAAAAAAAAAAGACATTGAGATTATCTATAAATAGAACATAAATGTTTCAATTCTATATCTAAACATGATATACAAATTTAGAATAGATTAAGTAGATGAACTTTCAAAAAATCCTATGCTTCAGTATATTATTGATTAAATCCCCTATATCTTGATAAAATCTTTTTTAGTCCTTTCATTCGCGAGGAGCTGGATGAGAAGAAACTCTCATGTCCAGTTCTGTAGTAGAGATGGCATTGAGAAAGAACCATCAATTATAACCCCAAAAGAACAAGATTCCGTAAACAACATCGAGGAAGAATGAAAGGGATATCTTATCGAGGTAATCATATTAGTTTCGGCAGATATGCTCTTCAAGCACTTGAACCCGCTTGGATCACATCTAGACAAATCGAAGCGGGGCGCCGAGCAATGACACGAAATGTACGGCGCGGTGGAAAAATATGGGTACGTATCTTTCCAGACAAACCAGTTACACTAAGACCCACGGAAACCCGTATGGGGTCCGGTAAAGGATCCCCCGAATATTGGGTAGCCGTTGTTAAACCGGGTAGAATACTTTATGAAATGAGTGGAGTAGCTGAAAATATAGCTCGAAAGGCTATTTCAATAGCGGCGTCCAAAATGCCTATAAGAACTCAATTCATTATTTCGGGATAGGAATGTCGAACCAAAGGAAATAAATCTTGGGTATAAAAAAATGCGGGTCTTCCCCCTTTTTTTTTTTCTTTTTTTTTTTTTACTTCGTCCTTTCAGTGCTTTACTTTAAATTAAACATTAAAAAACGGACTCAAAAAACGATATGATTCAACCTCAAACCCATTTGAATGTTGCAGACAATAGCGGTGCCCGAGAATTGATGTGTATTCGAATCATAGGAGCCAGTAATCGTAGATATGCTCATATTGGTGACGTTATTGTTGCTGTGATCAAGGAAGCAGTACCCAATACGCCTCTAGAAAGATCAGAAGTGATCAGAGCTGTAATTGTACGTACTTGTAAAGAACTCAGACGTGATAACGGTATGATAATACGGTACGATGACAATGCTGCAGTTGTCATTGATCAAGAAGGAAATCCAAAGGGAACTCGAGTTTTTGGTGCGATCGCCCGTGAATTGAGACAGTTGAATTTTACTAAAATAGTTTCATTAGCACCTGAAGTATTATAAGAGGGGACCACGATATAGTGATAGTATGAAAATAAAATAGATAAATCAAAATTTAGTAGAGTATGTCTCACGCATATACTTTTAATAATTTTCATAAAAAAAAGAACATGTTGATTATATAAAAATTCGGAAGCAACAAAATTTTCAGTTTATCATGGGCAAGGACACTATTGCTGACATAATAACTTCTATACGAAATGCTGATATGAATAGAAAGGGAACGGTTCGAATAGCATCTACTAACATCACCGAAAACATTGTTAAAATACTTTTGCGAGAGGGTTTTATCGAAAACGCAAGGAAACTCGTGGAAAACAAAAAAGAGTTTTTGGTTTTAACCCTACGACATCGAAGGAATAGGAAAGGGCCGTATAGACCCATTTTAAATTTAAAACGAATCAGTCGACCCGGTCTACGAATCTATTTTAACTATCGACGAATTCCTAGAATTTTAGATGGGATGGGGATTGTAATTCTCTCTACTTCTCGGGGTATAATGACAGACCGAGCGGCTCGACTAGAAAGAATCGGTGGAGAAATTTTGTGTTATATATGGTAATTATTCTTCTATCCGAATTGTATTTGGAGCTTACTTTTGTGTTGTGAGAAAAAAAAAGGTAGGATTCCTCGAGGTTTAATTACCGACCGAATAACTTACCAAAGGTATTCTCCGGGTTCTTTTAGATAGTTTAGAGAGCGAAGTAAGATTCTATTCTAGATTATGTTTCAGGAGGGATCCGACCCGTTTTTATACATCTACCTATACTATTATACATATACTCCCGGTGGCTAGAGGCAAAATTGAAGGAAGTCGTTATGATTCAACTGGAGAATATAATAATAATATATAGACTACACAAAAGTATTTGAGTGATTCGGTTATTTTTCAACATTACTTTCAGGGGGATACAAATCGCGGTTCAAAAATTTCAAGAAACTTATTTTCTTCCAATAAGTAGATTCGAAATTCATTTAAGGAATAACAATTATGAAAATAAGAGCTTCAGTTCGTAAAATTTGTGAAAAATGTCGACTAATCCGCAGGAGGGGACGGATTATAGTAATTTGTTCCAACCCGAGACATAAACAAAGACAAGGGTAATCTTTCGAAAAGTTTAGAAAGTAACCGATGAACAAATCAAAATAAAAGATCGGTTTTGACATGAAATGGATATATCCATATATCTCTGACTTATATTTATGAAATGATCAAATATGGCAAAATCTCCACCAAGAAGTGGTTCACGTAGGCCGGGACGGATTGGTTCACGTAAAAGTGGACGTCGAATACCAAAGGGCGTTATTCATGTTCAAGCAAGTTTCAACAACACCATTGTGACTGTTACAGATGTCCGGGGTCGGGTAATTTCTTGGTCCTCGGCCGGTACTTGTGGATTCAGGGGTACAAGAAGAGGTACGCCTTTTGCTGCTCAAACCGCAGCAGGAAATGCTATTCGAGCAGTAGCGGATCAAGGTATGCAACGAGCAGAAGTCATGATAAAGGGTCCTGGTCTCGGAAGAGATGCGGCATTACGGGCTATTCGTAGAAGCGGTATCCTTTTAAATTTCGTACGGGATGTAACCCCTATGCCACACAATGGTTGCAGACCCCCTAAAAAAAGACGGGTGTAGAAATAAACATTGAAGAGATTTCAAGAGAAATAAATGACTCAATGATCTGACAAATAATATTATTATGGTTCGAGAGAAAGTAAAAGTATCTACTCGGACACTGCAGTGGAAGTGTGTTGAATCAAGAGCAGACAGTAAGCGTCTTTATTATGGGCGCTTTATTTTGTCTCCACTTATGAAAGGTCAAGCCGACACAATAGGCATTGCGATGCGAAGAGTTTTGCTTGGAGAAATAGAAGGAACATGTATTACACGCGCAAAATCTGAGAAAATCCCACACGAATATTCTACCATAGTGGGTATTCAAGAATCGGTACATGAAATTTTAATGAATTTGAAAGATATTGTATTGAGAAGTAATCTTTATGGAACTTGTGACGCGCTTATTTGTGTCAAAGGCCCGGGATATGTAACTGCTCAAGACATCCTCTTGCCGCCTTCTGTGGAAATCGTTGATAATACGCAGCACATAGCTAGCCTAACAGAACCAATTGATTTGTCTATTGGATTACAAATCGAGAGGAGTCGAGGATATAATATAAAAACGCCAAATACCTTTCAAGACGGAAATTGTTATCCTATAGATGCTGTATTCATGCCTGTTCGAAATGCGAATCATAGTATTCAGTCTTATGGGAATAGCAATGAAAAACAAGAGATCCTTTTTCTCGAAATATGGACAAACGGAAGTTTAACTCCTAAAGAAGCACTGCATGAAGCCTCCCGGAGTTTGATTGATTTATTTATTCCCTTTCTCCAGGCAGAAGACGAAAACTTACATTTAGAGAACAATCAATACAAGGTTACTTTACCCCTTTTTACTTTTCATGATAGATTGGCTAAACTAACGAAAAAGAAAAAAGAAATCGCATTGAAATCTATTTTTATTGACCAATCAGAAATGTCTCCCAGGATCTATAATTGTCTCAAAAAGTCCAATATACATACATTATTCGACCTTTTGAATACGCGTCAAGAAGACCTTATGAAAATTGAACACTTTCGCATAGAAGATTTAAAGCAGATAATGAGTATTTTAGAAAAGAAATAGAAAAGCATTTCACAATTTATTAAAAAAAAAATAAGTTTTAAATCAATTGAATTTAGTGCAATTTTTCTATTTTTTATAAAAAAAAAAAAGAGAGAGAAAATTAAAATGGCTTTGCACCTTTAGACCCGTCTATATATTCAGACCGGAATTAAATTGAATAGAAGTATCTAGGGAGAATTC